ACAAGAATTCCAAATGCTTATAGCGACCCTAATATTCTTGCAGAATTTATAGCTGGACAATTAAAGAATAGAATTTCGTTTAGGAAAGCAATCAAAAAAGCTATTGAATTAGCTGAACAGGCAGGTACAAAAGGAGTTCAAGTACAAATTGCGGGACGTATCGACGGAAAAGAAATTGCACGTGTCGAATGGATTAGAGAAGGTAGGGTTCCTCTACAAACCATTCGAGCTAAAATTGATTATTGTTCCTATACAGTTCGAACTATTTATGGGGTATTAGGAATCAAAGTTTGGATATTTCTAAACAACGACTAATTTACTTTTCCTTATTTTTAGCTTTTGATAAAAGAAAAAATGACGAATTCTTATTACATTCTTATTCCCAAAAAAGAAATAACAAATTTTATAAGATTGAATAAAAAAATTGATTAATCATTTTATAGTGAAGGAGTTGCTATGCTTAGTGTGTGACTCGTTGGTTTTTTTTAGAGTGATTAAATTTCTACAAAAATTCGTAGAATTAATTACTAAAGAATTAATAACCTACTCATCGCTTAACATTATCTGGATATAAAGAACCGCGGAAAATAGAAAATCAAAATAAAGATCTATGTGGTGCTATAATTATAGCAACTGAAATAAAAAAGAATCTGATTATTAGTTGTAAAGCAATAAGAATATACAGATAAATGAAGGGGTGAAAGAAAGATAGAAAAAAAGATATCAATGATATAGAATTCTACTATGTAAAGGTCTATGGGTCATTTTATAAAAGGTAGTGTAATAAAGCATCAATATTCTAAATTCATCCATATATGGATGAATATATTCCTAGAATAGACAAATCAAGAGCTGCGAATCAATAAAACTGAGAAGGTTGATTCAACAAAAAAGAATAAAATAAGAAAATTTTATGAAAATAAAATCTTATTAATATTAAAGAGGCTCCATTGTAGAATTTAGACCTAACCATAAATCGAAAAGCGATGGGAACGATGGAACCTGTGAATACCTAAGATTATATTCAATTTCATAATCTTACTGATTCATTAGATGGGATGGCGGACGGAACTAAGAATTCATTCTTTTTTGAGGAGTTGTGGACTAACCCAACATTACATCTTAAATTTATAATGAAAGAGTAAATATTCGCCCGCGAAAATGTGGATTTTTTTGAATTTAGAAATTTTTGCCAATATGATAATAAAAAAAAAGACAAATATGGATTCGTTAGAACCTTATATCAAAACAACATTATCTAGTTAGATATGGATAGCAAAAAGGGTCTATAAGAATCCATATTTGGTTCTATATCAAAGCAAGATATACAAATTTCTAATAGATAAAATAAATTCTATGAAATGTCAAAAAATCCCGCGATTGTATTCTATTTTAAATTTAATTTAATATTGTAATTTAAAATTAAATTTGTTTGGTTAAATATTTTTGAATCGATTTATTCGCGAGGAGCCGTATGAGGTGAAAATCTCATGTACGGTTCTGTAATAGAGATGGAATTGAGAAATAACCATCAACTATAACCCCAAAAGAACCAGATTCCGTAAACAACATCGAGGAAGAATGAAAGGAAAAGCCTATCGAGGTAATACAATTTCCTTCGGAAAATATGCTCTTCAGGCACTTGAGCCCGCTTGGATCACATCTAGACAAATAGAAGCAGGGCGACGGGCAATGTCACGAAATGTTCGCCGAGGTGGGAAAATATGGGTACGCATATTTCCAGACAAACCTGTTACAGTAAGACCTACCGAAACGCGTATGGGTTCGGGAAAAGGATCTCCCGAATATTGGGTAGCTGTCGTTAAACCCGGCAAAATACTTTATGAAATGGGAGGGGTCCCAGAAAATATAGCTAGAAAGGCTATTTCAATAGCGGCATCCAAAATGCCTATACGAACTCAATTCATTCTTTCAGAATAATCATTAGAACGAAATAGGTCTTTAGTATGAAAAAAATGGTAATTGTTGGTTTCTTTTTTTTTTTTTGAACACAGAATATTTTTTTTACTTCAACTTTTTGACTGAAAGATAGAAAAAAATGATATGATTCAACCTCAAACCTATTTAAATGTAGCCGATAATAGCGGAGCCCGCGAATTGATGTGTATTCGAATCATAGGAGCTAGTAATCGACGGTATGCTTATATTGGTGACATTGTTGTTGCTGTAATCAAAAAAGCAGTACCAAATTCATCTTTAGAAAGATCTGAAGTGATCAGGGCTGTAATTGTACGTACTTGTAAAGAACTAAAACGTAGTAATGGTATAATAATAAAGTATGATGATAATGCGGCGGTTCTCATTGATAAAGAAGGAAATCCAAAAGGAACTCGAATTTTTTCCGCAATAGCCCGAGAATTGAGACAGTTAAATTTCACTAAAATAGTTTCATTAGCACCCGAGGTATTATAATACGAGATCGTGATATAGATATATTATTTAGGACTGGAATGAATAGGAAGGAAATCGATTTGAATCTATATTTGAATAGAAGTGAAATAGATTCATAAATATATTAGATCTCACTTATATACCTTATATACTTGTGTAATGATTATTCTATAATTATGAATATTTATATTAAGATTATTATATCTTATCTTATCTTATATCTTATCTTCTTATATATCTTATAAATATGAAAAGTATACATATTGATAAGTTATTAGAAATAGTAAGTCATTATATTATTAATATTTTTAAAACGAAATAAGAATAATAATAGATCAAAAAAAAAAAAGAAAAAGGAATGAAATCTATATATATATATTGAATTGAATATATATATAGATAGATTCAAAATAAAAATTCGAATTCAGAATTCTATATTCTATTTGTATTTTTTTATATACTTTAATACAAAATACAAATAGAATTCTGAATTCGATATAATATTATCTATATAGTTTAGAATAGGTCATTCATTTTCTTTCTATCTTTTTTTAGTTTTAGAATATTCTATATTATAGATTTACATTATACTGATTAGACTAATTAGTTAGACTAATTAGAATAATATTTTCTATCTATATATAGATAGAGTATTATTATATTCTCATATTCAATATTAGATATTTTATTGAATCAAAAAATAAAAAAAAAAAAAAACAGGAGCACGTTTATTATATCGAAAGTAAGGAGCAATAATCTATCGTGGGTAAAGATACTATCGCTGATATGCTAACTTTGATACGCAATGCTGACATGAATAGAAAAAGAACGGTTCAAATACCACTTACTAATATCACCGAAAACATTGTGAAAATACTTTTACGAGAGGGTTTTGTTGAAAACGTTAGAAAACATCGAGAAAGCAACAAATACTTTTTAGTTTTAACTCTACGGTATAGAAGAAATAGGAAAGAATCGTATAAAACTTTTTTAAATTTAAAAAGGATCAGTACACCTGGTCTACGAATCTATTCTAACTATCAACAAATTCCGAGAGTTTTAGGAGGAATGGGGATTGTAATTCTTTCTACTTCTAGGGGTATAATGACAGATCGAGAGGCTCGATTAGAAAGAATCGGCGGCGAAGTTTTATGTTATATATGGTAATGGTAAATTTGCCGATATCCGATTTGATTTCTATGAAAAAATTATATACATTATTGTAAATGGAGTAGAGAAGTAATGGATTTCTACTATTACTCCTGATACTCCTGATACATTAGTGAATGTGTCAAGAGGATTTAACTAGAATAGAAATAAAAATTCATGAAGATTAAATTACTGAATAACTTCTGAGGGTATGTTCCAGCTTGCTTTAGAGAAATAGAATTTAAATAAGATTCTAGGCTATGTTTAAAAAAAATTGGACGTACTTAATGTATACGACCGGTAAAGGAGAAAAAGGAAGTATAAGTCACTTAAATTTAATTTTTTAACTTTAACATGTTTTTTAGGAGGCACAATTATAATGTAAGGAAAACCTATTTTCTTCCAATATATAGATTTGGCATTAAATTTTAGTTAAGGAGTTAAATTCAAAATATGAAAGTAGGAGCCTCTGTTCGTAAAATTTGTGAAAAATGTCGATTGATACGCAGGCGAGGTCGAATTATAGTAATTTGTTCCAACCCAAAACATAAACAAAGACAAGGATAATATTTTAACAAAAAAGGGCTTTGTATTAAAAAGAAAGTACCAAATGTACAAATAAAAAAAAAAAATGATATTAAAATTCAAATAAAAAATCTTATTAATATTCCATTTTCTTAAATAGTAAACAAAAAAATCTAAAAATTTAGATTCTATATTAGAATTTAGTTGATAGTTATAAGTATTCTAATTATTGCTTGATTTCAAAAATTGTATTCTATATTAATCGAATTATAGAATACAATAGAATAACTAGTTAAACAAGAGTAAAGAATTCTTTTTTGATAGGAAATGGATATATCCATATATTTCAGACTTATATTTTTTTAAATAATAAAAATGGCAAAATCTATACCAAAAATTGGTTCACGTAAAAATGGACGTATTGGTTCGCGTAAACATCCTCGTAAAATACCAAAGGGAGTTATTTATGTTCAAGCTAGTTTCAACAATACCATTGTGACTGTTACAGATGTACGAGGTCGGGTGATTTCTTGGTCCTCTGCCGGTTCGTGTGGATTCAAGGGTACACGAAGGGGGACACCATTTGCCGCTCAAACCGCAGCAGCAAATGCTATTCGAACAGTAGTAGATCAAGGCATGCAACGAGCAGAAGTCATAATAAAAGGTCCCGGTCTAGGAAGAGATGCGGCATTAAGAGCTATTCGTAGAAGTGGTATACTATTAAAATTTATACGGGATGTAACCCCTATGCCACATAATGGATGTAGGCCTCCTAAAAAAAGACGTGTGTAAAACTAAAAAGAAACATTAAAGAAAGAGATTTCAAGAGAAATAAACAATTAAATCAAGAGTTTCATAAAAATATATTACTATGATTCGAGAAAAAGTTAAAGTATCTACTCGGACACTACAAT